AATGCCCCGTTTTACAATTACAATAGGTGCTCCTCAAATCATTTTCTCGCTAGGAGTGTTCTCTAGCAAGAAAATGATTCATTTTGAATCATCTCTATATTATATTATCATAGTGGTAGAAAGAGTACCATGCCGTATCGAGACTTCAAACAGCTTGCTTTAACCATGTTAATGTTCCTACATTATTGGTTGGTAGAGAATCAAAGAGTATTTGACCAATAAATCACGAAATGCTATAGTTCTTACATCGAATTTAAAATTTCTTTTGAAGTAATTCGCGAGATCATACACCTTTCTGTACTAGTTATAACTAAAAAAAGGCACAACTGGTTGGATCCAGCCTATTCTTGAAATAAACAACTCGCACACACTCCCTTTCCAAAAAAGATCAATACACCAAGCACTACACTTAGATTTATTAGATTTGTTGATAAAATATCGATATTAAACCCGAAACTCCCGGCTGCGGATGGCCAGCGGCCCAAAGAAACGAAAGAATCGGTTACATTTTTCATAGGATCTCCTTTTATAGATAATAGATAGACTAAAAATGAAATAGCCTTCTTTTTTATTTATTCTTTTATTTTGAAAAGTATTGGAGTTAGGTGAACTAATCCCATTCTTGCAATACTTAACTTCCCCCGGACTCCAAATGGGAAGGATGAAAGCGAGTTGGGTCGATCTCCCAATTCCTCATCCGCAAATCAGCCCTTCCCATAGGTTATTTTGTCAACGAATAAATAATTATAGGAATAAAATCGTGCTATAATTCGAAAAAGCAAATGACAAGTCGAAGGCACTCAAATATGTATTTTTCATATTTCTAAGGTTAAACAAAAGGATTCGCAAACAAAAGTGCTAATGCTACAACCAGCCCATAAATTGTTAAAGCTTCCATAAAAGCTAGACTAAGCAATAGAGTCCCTCGTATTTTTCCCTCTGCCTCGGGCTGTCTCGCAATACCCTCTACAGCTTGACCCGCAGCAGTTCCTTGACCAACTCCGGGTCCAATAGAAGCAAGCCCTACGGCCAAACCAGCAGCAATAACGGAAGCGGCAGAAATCAGTGGATTCATGATAAGTCCCCTCGTAACAAAAAAAAGAAATGGTTAATGATACAATCAACCAACGAATTATAACTTTATTATTCCATCGGTAGGATTTATCCAGTCGAAGTAACAAAGAACCTCGACTTGACGGTATCGTATTAAATTAAGTGGGCGAGGAGGAATTTTAGGAAAAAGATCTTTTTGTTAATCTATTTCCTTTTTTTACACAACTCTATAATATACTCATTAATATACTCATTTTTTCCATTACTATATATCGTATATGGCGTAGTTGTATATTCCCTAAGCAAATTAGCTTGAGCTGCACGTTAAAATTTGAAAAAAAAAAAGATTATTTCAATGATGGCCCTCCATGGATTCGCCTATATAAGCTGCGGCTAAAGTTGCAAAAATAAGAGCTTGAATACCACTTGTAAATAATCCAAGGAACATAACAGGTATAGGAATTACTGAAGGTACTAAAGAAACAAGAACAACAACAACTAATTCATCGGCTAAGATATTCCCGAAAAGTCGAAAACTAAGCGATAAGGGTTTTGTGAAATCTTCTAAAATGTTGATGGGTAAAAGGATTGGGGTTGGTTGAATATATTTCCCGAAATAACTTAATCCCCTTTTGGTAAGACCCGCATAGAAATAGGCCGTTGACGTGAGTAAAGCCAAAGCAACTGTAGTATTTATATCATTTGTGGGTGCAGCTAACTCCCCGTGAGGTAATTGTATGATTTTCCAAGGTAAAAGCGCTCCTGACCAATTAGAAACAAAAATAAATAGAAAGAGCGTTCCAATAAAAGGAACCCAAGGGCCATATTCTTCTCCAATTTGAGTTTGACTGATATCTCGAATAAATTCAAGAACATATTCGAAGAAATTCTGACCCCCAGTCGGAATGGTTTGTGGATTCCGAACAGCTAAAGCAGCCGAACCTAATAAGATCGCAATTACAACCCAAGAAGTAATAAGTACTTGGCCGTGGACTTGGAAATCCCCTATTTTCCAATAGAAATGTTGGCCTACTTCCACACCAGATACATCGTATAACCCTTTTAGTGTGTTTGCTAGAACATGCATATTGACCTCGAAAAAAAAAATCGAACTTTAAATTTAAACAAAATCATTTTGATTCAACCATCTCTTTGACTACTTGAATCGGATATTTTTTGAATACCAACTGATATTTTGAATACTAACTAATCACATAATATCACCAGTTATTTTTATCTCTTTTTTGAAATTCAGAAATGGTAACCGATTACATAAACTCATAAATCTGTGTGGTTTAAGCTATTTATCTTATTATTAATCAAGAGTTTTTTATATAGCTAGAACGGCCCTCACAAATCGCGAACACGAATTTGTTAAGAATTAATCGGATTGAAGCTATCGCGTCATCATTCGAGGGAATCGAAATATCTGCTAAATCGGGATCACAATTTGTATCGATTAAACAAATTGTTGGAATTCCTAAAGTAATACACTCCCGTAGGGTCGTATATTCTTCGTGCTGATCAACGATAATTACAATATCGGGTAGCCGTGTCATATATTTAATCCCGCCCAGATATCTTTGCAAATGAGATAATTGTCTTTTTAACATAGCTGCATCTCTTTTTGGAATTGCAAGACGATTAAGTATCCCTGTTTTTCGTTCCATTCTCAAGTCCCTGAACTTCTGCAGTCTCATTTCTGTAGTGGACCAATTCGTTAACATACCGCCGAGCCATTTTTTATTAACATAATGACATCGAGACCTTATTGCAGCCCATGCTACTGAATCGGCGGCTTTTTTTTTGGTACCAACAATTAAGAATTGTTTTCGTCGACTTGCTGCCTCAAAAACCAAATCACAAGCTTCTGATAAAAAACGAGCAGTTCTAGTAAGATTTGTAATATGAATACCCTTACGCTTTGCCGAAATATAGGGTGCCATTTTAGGATTCCATTTCCTAATACCATGGCCAAAATGAACCCCGGCCTCCATCATCTCTTCTAAATTAATGCTCCAATATCGTCTTGTCATTTTTCTACCCCCCCCCCCCCCTTTTTTTTTTGAAAAAAAAAAAGAGACAAGGAACTCCGACCTGAAATAGAAACTTGTTCCGACGGAACCTTCGGCCTAACATGGATTAGCTGTAGATACGCGACCCAAGCCATTATTCTTTTCTATTCAATTCTTTTCTATTCATTATTTTAATTTTACTATTTAGTAACACACCCATAAAAAAATAAGGTAATGAAAGGAAGGAATCCTTTCTTAGCTTAGGACTTACTAAATCCTATAAAAAACGGTTCTGATGTATCATGGAAACTATTTGAAACAAAAGAATCAAATAATTTTTTTTGGTGAAATAAAATACCTCTCATCTCCCCCTCGAATAGATTCTTTTTTTTGGTTCCCGAGGGAATCTTATTAGGTTGTTTTGAAGGGTGTACTAATCCTTTGACTCCAGTCCCCGCGGGGATCATTCCTCCCAAAACAACGTTCTCTTTCAGACCTTTCAACCAATCGATACGCCCCCGAAGAGCAGCTTTTGCTAAAACTCGAGAAGTTTCTTGAAAACTCGCTTCAGATATGAAACTTTGAGTATTGAGAGATGCTCTTGTTATTCCCAGTAAGACGGCTCGGTAACAGATCACCTCTTCGAAAGCGCGTCCCATTCGTTCTGCTCGCAACAATCCAATTAGTTCTCCAGGTGAAAAAACGTTAGACATTCCGTTTTCCGAAATCAACACCTTTGATGTTATTTGGCGTACAATAATTTCTATATGTTTATTATGAATCTGTACCCCTTGGGATCGATAAATCTTTTGAATCTTATTAACCAAAGAGATACGACTTTGCACTATAGTTAGCTTAGCACCAATCAAGAATCCCCAAGGAATTCCAAGAATTTTTGTTATGCATTTGTTCCAACCCCGAATCCTCTTTTCTAGATTCATCGATATTGAATCAATCGAACGAACTTCTAATACCTGTTCCACTTTTGGAAGACCCTGCGTTATATCACCAGATCTCGATTTTTCATATATAAATGTAACTAATATATCTCCTTCGTAAAGGATTTCCCCATAATGGCCATGAACAGTTGCTCCTGAGGTTGCCAAATAAGGCTTAGCGGATCGTATTACTATGGAGTCGACTTGAATAAATATAACTTGACCCGACTTTAAGTGCGGTCTATTTTTTGCTATACACACATTTGCACAAATAAATTGTCCAAGACTTATTATTGTTATTGTAAATGTCTCTTCAAAATAACAATAATTGTGACAGAAAAAATACCAATTCAAATTGAATGGATTCAAAATCAAAATAATGTTATTGCATGTGCATGGGTCGGGATTATAAATTTTGCCATTTTCATCCATTGAATAATATTTAATTACTTGAAAAATCTGTTTTAAATTGGCAAGTTTCAAATAGTTAGTTACCAACATATGATTATGAGTTATTAAATGGGAAAATAAATAAAAATTCGTAATTGGATAGGCTGATCCTAAAGGGCCCAATGAAGCCCTAATTGTAATTCGGGGATTTTTTTTAATTGATTCGTTTATTCTATTGTGATATTTTACACCGGCGAATGGATATATTTGAAAACAATTGGATGATAACAAAATTATCAATGATTGACATTCCTTATTTCTATTCAACGGTGTATGAATAGTACTTTGAGTTGGGTTAAGGAATTGTTGAATTCTTACCTTGGAATAGGAAAAAATGGAAGAAAACGGATTGATATTGGTGCAATCTGATCCATTATCAGAGAGCAATCCTGAACCGGGAGGATCGTTCCTTTTTCCGATATCCGAAATAGGAGATTTCGCCAAGTCGATTCTTAGGAAATGTCGAATCAAACCATTTGTCCTTATTTCAATAAAAGACACACGGGCTTCTTCGCTCGAAGAGCTTTTTTTTTTTTTTTCTTTA